GTTGAGCTTGCGCGTACATAAAAAAAAAAGAGAGGAAATGCTATAGAGAAGGATTTCTTTGGAAGAATAAATGGCGTAGACAATAGAATCCATTTTTTTACGATAGGAGAAGGAGAACAAGTGGCAGGACCCAAAAAAGGGATTGCTCGCTCGAAAAAGAAAATGCAAAAATAGAATGCAAAATGCATTCTCGATTCTACGAGAATTTTTATGAGAGCCTTTCGTTTGCTTCTCTTCAATGGAAGTTTTCTTTTCCCAGAATGGATCCTCCCTTTTGGCCTAATTCTTCTTCTGATGATTGATTCAACCTCTGATCAAAAAGATTTACCTTGCTTCTCTTTCCTCTCTTCAACAAGTCTCGTAATGAGACTAAGGGCCCTATTCTTCCGATGGAGAGAAGAACCTATGATTCGCTTTTCAGGAAATTTCCAAACGAACCATTTCAACGAAATCTTTCCATTTCTTATTTGACTATGTTCCACTCTCTGTATTCCTCTATCCGTAGAGTTCATTGAATGGACAGAAACAGCTCTAACAGACTTTCTGTTATTCATATTAACAGGAGGCATGTTTTTCTGCGGTGCTAACCATTTCATAACTATCTTTGTAGCTCCGGTTCCCTTTCTGCTCCTACCTATTCTCTGGCTATACCCAGAAAGATGTAGGGTCTAATGGAATGAGGCTACTATGAAATATTTACGGATGGGTGGGGCTCTCTATTCTGGTTCATGCTTTCTCTTGGCTATATGGTTCAGCCGGAGGAGAGGTCGAGCTTCAAGAAATAGTGAATGGTCTTATCAATACACAAATGGATAACTCCACAGTAATTTCAATTGCCCTTCCATTCATCACTGTAGGAATTGGGTTCATTCCCCAGCCCCTTCTCATCAATGGACTCCTGACGTATACGAAGGAGTGCGGTTCCTTCGAGCAATTTCTACCCCTCTATCTATCTCTGAGATGTTTGGCTTTTTCAAAACTCTATGGACATGCAGAAGAGAAATGCTATCCCCACTTGCACCAAGACAGAACCTTTCCTTCTTCACATAAGAAGGAAGGGGAAGCAGGGTCAGGAACAAGGAATCTCTTTATCAGAATCCATTTTGCAAGTTCGTTATTATGGATAGTTCCTACCAAGGATGGGACTAATGACGTATCCAAGACTTCAATTCTCGATGTAGAGGCTACATCGTTCGTTCTCATCCTTCCGAGACTACAAGTGGAATAGGGAATAGGAGCGTCGACAAAATCGCCCGAAGATGATCCGCTCATGGCTATTGAGAACGAATCCAATCAGATGGTTCTCTTTTTCAACCTTTCTGACTTTCTCTTAGAGAACCAAGGTCAAAAGCTTGAAAAAAGCAGTCCTTCACAACCACGGATGAAGGATTCCTCGAAAAGTGAAGGATTACGAATCCTTTTTTGAAATCGAAGGGATTCGGTCTTATACATACCCCAGGAAGGGAATCAAAAAAGAAAGAAGATGACTTCTTCTTTCTATCACTTCGGAGCTGTGCGAGATGAAAGTCTCATGCATGCTTTTGAATGAGAGAAAGAAGTGAGGCATTCTCTTTTCGACTCTGACTCTCCCACTCCAGTCCTTGCTTTTCTTTCTCTTCCTTCGAAAGTCGCTCCTTCAGCCACTCGAATTTTCAATATTCCTTTTTATTTCTCATCAAACGAATGGCATCTTCTTCGGGAAATCCTAGCTATTCTTAGCAGGATATTCGAGAATCTCATTGCGATTCCTCAAACAAGCATGAAACGTATGCTTCCATCTTCGTCCATAGGTCAAATCGCATATGGAATGATTGGAAGAATTCTTGGAGACTCAAAGGGTGGATATGCGAGCATGATAACCTACATGCTGTTCGATATCTCGATGAACCTAGGAACTTTTGCTTGCATTGTATTATTTGGTCTGCGTACCGGAACTGATACCATTCGAGATTATGGAGGATTGGACACAAAGGACCCTTTTTTCACTCTCTCTTTAGCCCTATGTCTCCTATCCCTAGGAAGTCTTCCCCCACTAGCAGGTTTTTTCGGAAAACTTCATTTATTCTGGTGTGGATGGCAGACCTATCTTTCTTGCTTTCAATAGGACCCCTTAGGAGCTTTCTATCTACTATTATCTAAAAAGAATCCAGTGATTAATGACTGGACGAAACCAAGAAATAACCCCTCACGTGCGAAATTCGGGAAGATCTCCTTTAAGATCAAACAATTCCATCGAATTGAGTATGATTCTATGTGTGATAGCATCTACTCTATCAGGAATCTCAATGAACCCGATTCTTACAATTGTCCAGGATACCCTTGTTTCGTTTACCTTCTAGAATTTCTGAGTGAAGGATCCCTCGTACTAACTGGAATCAAAGAATTCGTAGACCTCTTCTGCCAAAAATGGGCATGGAATGGGGCTAGGGTTATGAACTTCGAATCGAGAATCGTATTATCGAGTCGATTCCATGATTCTACGTTCATTCCATACCGCACCAGACCGTATCTCCATTCTGGGGCCTCGAAATGGATACGATGTTTCCATATGGATCCCTACGTCCTTACACATTTCCAATTAGGAATAGGCGGAATCAGACCTGCTTTTTCCATATCTCTCCTTATTTGGGACCTATCCACCTCTTGGGGTTTCTATTGAATCGAGAAATCCCTTGAATTGTCCATCTTTTTGATAGAATATGAATAGATAGTAGAGGGCATCCTCCGGATAATTGAAATCGAAGCAATTGGATGGGGCCTAGACGACATGACGGATCCGTAGAAAGAGTCCAGCACTCCGCCTTTGTCATATATTTCACACATCATACTAGATAGATATCATATTCATGGAACACAATTCACTTTGAAGATGCCTTGGTGGTGAAATGGTAGACACGCGAGACTCAAAATCTCGTGCAAAAGCGCGTGGAGGTTCGAGTCCTCTTCAAGGCATAATATTCAGAATCTTCATTGAATGAGCACGAGATCTTGGAATTGGAATAAGTTCGGCAGCAGATCACGAAATCTTGGTGATCCTCTCTATCTAATGAAGGGGGGATCCGCTTTGAAATTGTGCACCCTGAACCTAGCCCCCCGAGTATATGCTTCAACGGGAATCACAACAAGGGACAGGAGCAATGTATGGACCTTCTAATCCATTCAAAGAGCATTCACGCTATTAGCCCTCCCGGTTCTTCGACCGGGCTTGCGTTCACAGTAGAACAAGGGTTGCTAGTGTTTGTCAACCTGTGTACAAGGGACAATAGAAACCTCTGGGAAAAAGCCCGCCCGTAGCCCAGCGGAGAAAGTACATAGTCCCCTTTGGGGGATTGGGGGCTTACCCCATTCAGTGACTTTGGCACTGGACGCTCCCCAAAGGGGTACTATCCGGTCCGGTGAATTCAACAAGGCCTGCCTTCCAGCCTCCCTTTTCCTTTCCGGACCTATCCGAAAGAGAATGCAGTACTTCTTGGTCCTAACTGACGAACCGCCCCGTGGATCTCTTTGCTTCGGAACAAAACCATTCGAATTAAGCTCGGTCATGGGATTCCGAAATGGAATCCTAGAATGGATGCTTCTATTTTGACCTTGCGGCTCCTACAACCATACTTTAGGAATTCACTTCCCATAGGGAGCCTCTTTCAAAGATCTATGAATCATTTTCTCTTTCTTTCTCTTGGTTCAGACAAGCCACGAATAGAGAGTATCCGATTCTTTCGATCACACTATTCCAACGAAATGGAGTGGATTCCATTCTATGATATATGCTGTGGAAAAAGCTGCGTCCAATAGGATTTGAACCTATACCTAAGGTTTAGAAGACCTCTGTCCTATCCATTAGACAATGGACGCTTGTCATTCATTCCAAATATTCCAAGGCATCCCTTCCGTATCCATTTATGTGTTCCTATTTGCCTTCCGCAGATTCCCTCCCTAGCCCTCCGATAGGATAGGAAGAGATTTGAGAAAGAAAAGACTGAGAACTCTCAGATCAGATCCAGAAGCAGAGTTCTATGCATACGCTTCTATACGCCCACGCGCCCACGGAACGGGCCTCTTATTTCTTCTCCATAGAAAAAGCCAGATTGACTTTAGGGATACGAACTCCCCCACTGGATAGACAAGAATCCAATCCAAAAAGAGATTGAACCCTATGTATCTCGTGCCCCTAACCGCTGAATTGATTGAAAAAGTAGTATGAATCATAAAAAGGAGACTATTCTTATTCATGAACTTGCATTGGCATATAGGATATGGAACCTAGACCCTTTTTGTATTTGCGAAAACGAAGCAAGTCAAAGTATCTTTGCTTTCTTATTTTTGAAAAAGAGTCAATTCAAAGTCAAAGGTTCGGTTCCAAAATCCTCCGAAATCATTGATTCGTCTGGTGTCTCAATATATCGCTTATTATCAAAGAAATTCACTAGATCGAAAATTTCTATTATGATATTTCCAAATGGATAGACCCCATGTCACACTCAGTAAAGATTTATGATACATGTATTGGATGTACTCAATGTGTCAGGGCCTGTCCCACAGACGTGTTAGAAATGATACCTTGGGACGGATGTAAAGCTAAGCAAATTGCTTCCGCTCCACGAACAGAGGACTGTGTTGGGTGTAAGAGATGTGAATCCGCCTGTCCGACGGATTTCTTAAGTGTTCGAGTTTATTTATGGCATGAAACTACTCGAAGCATGGGTCTAGCTTATTAAATTAACCCCTTAAAGAGAACCCCAGTGAAATTGAATCCATTTTTTTTTTACCGACAAAACCCCTACTCAAAAAAGAAAACGGAATAGATTCTATTTTTGAGCATGGGTTTTGTGGTCTAAGTCCAAGGGTATCTTGCCTTTCCCACGAACTCTTTTCACAAGAATGGTTCCTTTTCCAATAGAAGATCCGCAGGTTCCTTCATTTGTTTTCTCCCTGATAGAGGAAATAAGGGAACTCGATGGTATACTTTGTGCATATGTTCACTCAAACTCTTTCTAATGGCCTATGCATTCTGTTACCATTTTCAACGGAACGATCCATGAATCCAACTCGTGGAGAATTCGAAATGGATCTCTTTTTTTCCGTTTTGCTGGAGATTGGGAATAGACGGACCCTCTCTCGGAACTGTTTTACTCACAGGATTTATTACCACTTTCGCTACTTTAGGCACTTGGCCAGTTACTCGAAATCCTAGAGGCTCCGATTTCTTGATGGTAGCAATGTAGAGCGGTCAAATAGAAGCATTTTCTTCTCAGGATCTTTTGCTCTTTTTCATCATGTGGGAGTTAGAGTGAATTCCTCTTTATTTCATTCTATCCCTGGGGAGAAAGGCCTGTAGGCAGCTACCAAATTTTCTTTTGTACACTGCGGTCCCTCTTTCGGGTTCTAGGTATCGGACTCCTTGTTTCCAACGAGCCAACATTCCATTGTGCAATATCAGCTCATCCATCCTATCCTGAAGAACTGGAAATACTATTCTATATTGGCTTTCTTATTGCTTTTGCTGTCGAGTATACCCTTTCATACACGGTTACCAGACACTCGCGGAGAGGCCCATTACAGCACTTGCATGCTTCTAGGGACACTCCAAAATGGGAGCTTATGAATTGGTTCGGATTCATATGGACTTCTTGCCCCCCGCATATTCTCTATTTTCCCCTTACTTGATTCCAATAGGCGCAATCCACAGAGTCTATGTAGCTTCAACATCTCTTGGTCAGCAGAATTTCCAAAAAAGAAGAGCCTATTCCTCCGTATCTCATATGGGTTTCCTAATTATAGGAATGAACTCTATAACGGATACGGGGCTTAATGGAGCCATTTGACAAAGAATCTCTCATGGGTTTATGGGTCCTGCTCTTTTTTTCTTGGCAGGGACGAGTTGTGATAGAATATGTCTTGTTTCTTTTGACAAAACGGGGGGATGGCTCTCGCCATTCCAAAAGTATTTACGATCTTCAGTATCTTATCAATGGCTTCCCTTGCATTAGCGGGCATGAGCGGGTTTCTTGCCGAATTGATAGTAGTTTTTGGAATAATCAGCAGCTCTCAATTGCTTTTCAGGCCAAGAATACTCATTACTTTTGGAATGGCAGTTCGAATGATATTAACTCCAATTTCTGCATTCTCTATGTTACGCCAGGTGTTCTATGGCTACAGACTTTTCAATGGCCCAACGTCCCCTTTTTTGGATTCTGGGCCCCGAGAGGGGTTTGTTTCCCTTTCTATCCTGCTACCCGTGCTAGGGGTTGGTATTTCGATTTGATTCTCGCATTGTGGGTTGACAGGGTTGCATTCATTCTCTCTACCTTTTTCATAGAGAGCGTTCCAAAATAAAACAAAAAACGAAGCCCCGTGGAAAAGTCCCCTTTTCGCTGGACACGGAAAAAGGGCTTCTTTGTCTTAGGTTTCAGTTAAAGAAAAAAGAGTCCCAATTTGGATTTGTAATCAGAAATATTTCTGTCCTTGGGAGAAACTTTTGAATCAAGTTGTGTTATGCTCTTTTTTCCATAAAATGGAAAGTTGAAGAACCCAAGTCTTACCTACTTTATTTGAAATGCATTTCAATCCTTTTTTTCTAGTAACTATTCAATGAATTAGGAAGGCTAGGGAAGGGTAGAACTACTAACTAATTGAAATTGGAAAAAGGCGCATGGGACTACTCGTCCATTTTTGAACGTGAAAGAATATGATATTTTTTGAAAAGAAATTTTTGTAATTTCTTTTCAAAAATGCGGACCTTCCTCATTTCACTATTTGAAGAGCATTGTAGAAGTATTAAGGATGATAATTCTTAACTTAAGAATAGAAAAATGCATTTGAATATTTTCATTTGGAATATCTTCCCTTTTTGTGGATCCTTTTCATTCAAAAGAGATAAGAGCTGGTGAATTCGAAAAAAGAACTGAAGCATTTTTTTTATGGATTTTTTAGGGAATCCACAAATCCATATTCATGGATTATGCCCTTCATTCCACTCCCTCTTCCCATGTTAATAGGGGTGGGCCTCCTTCTTTTTCCAACGACAACAAAGGCTCTTCGCCGTCTATGGGCCTTTCCTACTCTTTTTTTGTTCGTGATAGTTATGCTTCTTTCGGCCTCTTTTTCTATTCAGCAACTCAATAGAAGTTATATCTATGAATAGGGATGGTCTTGGACCCTCCATAATGATTTTTCTTTCGAGTTTGGTCGTTTGCTAGATCCACTTACTTCTACCCTGTCAATCTGAATGACGACTGGACTGTTGGACTTACAGTTCTTATTTCTAGCGAAAGTTCGATGTTTCACGAGCAAGGATATTTCTGCTTTTTTGATTGTATAGCGCTTTTTAATGCTTCAATGGTGGGCTTAGTTACTCGTTCTAATTTCATACAACTTTCGATTGGGGGGGAATTCGTTGGAATGTGTTCTTATCTATTAATAGGCTTTTGGTTTACACGCCCCGTTGCCGCAAAGGCCTGCCAAAAGGCATTTGTAACGAATCGTGTAGTGGACTTCCCCTTCTTATGAGGCATTTTGGGTCTTTATTGGATCGCGGGGAGTTTCGAATTTCGCGATTTGTTTCAAATAGTTAATAACTTGGTTCATAATAATGAAATTCCTTTTTGACTTTGTGCGCTTGCGAAATCTGCGTAATTTCCCCTTCATGTATGCTTACCCGATGCCCCCTGGAAGGAGCTACTCCTATTTCAGCTCTTCTCCACGCTGCTACTCTGGTGCATTTTTCTTGTAGCTCGGCTTCTTCCTCTTTTCATAGCCATACCTTCCCTATTGAATCGAAGCTCTTTGATAGGTATAAGAACGGAGCTACTTGAGAAAGGATATTAAGAGGGTTTTGGCCTATTCTACAATGTCTCCACTGGGTTCTAGTTAGCTCTAGGCATGGGTTCTTAGCCAGCTTCTTGATTTCATTTGATTCCTTATGCTTGCATTGTTATTTGGAGGGTCCGGATCCCTCATTCATTGCATAGAGGCTCTTGTTGGATATTCTCCCGAAAAAATGCAGAATATGGTTCTTATGGGCGGTTTAACAAAACATATGCCAATCCAAAAAAGAACCTTTCTCTTAGGTACACTTTCTCTTTGTGGGATTCCACCTCTTGCTTGTTTTTGGTCCAAAGATGCAATTCTTAATGAGAGTTGGTTGGATTCCCCGATTTTCGCAATAATCGCTTGTTCCACAGCAGGATTTACCGCATTTTCTATGTTTCGGATCTATTTCCTTAGTTTTGAAGGACACGGAACTCTTCATTTTCGAAATTCTAGTGGAAAACGAGGTAGTTCTTTGTATTCAATATCTTTATGGGGAAATGAAGGACTAAAAGCGATGCAACCCCCCTTTTCAAAAACTTCATTAACAATGAATAATCCGCAAAGGGTTCCTTTTTTTTGTAAGAAGCGATAGCGACTCGATAGTAATGGAAGGAAGATGCTCTGCCCTTTGCCTCATTTTGGCACTAAGAAGACTCTCCCTTGTCCCGAGGAATCGGAGAATACTCTACTATTCCCTATCATTGTATTGGTCCTATTTACTCTCTTTGTGGGTGCTATTGGAATTCCTTTCAATCAAGAAGGGGGATTGGGATATATTGTCCAAATGGTGAACCCCGTCTAGAAATCTTTTCCATCAAAAGTCCCCGAATTCTTTGGATTGGCATGAACTTCAAACAAATGGAACTTTGTTGGTCAGTATATCTTCTTTGGGAATAGTTATCGCTTCTTTTTTCTCGAAGCCCCTTTATTTCTCTTTAACAAAATCGAAGTTCATGAATCTTTTTCTTAAAGGGGGTCCTAAGAAAATGGGGGAGAAATCGGCTAGAGGATTGGTCGTCTAATTGTGGTTCCCTAGACGCTTTTTACACAATATCCTTAATGAAGGGGATAAGAGAATTGGCTGAATTCACTCATTTTTTTGATGCGCGAGTTATTGATGGAATTACGAGCGGGCTGGGTATTCTGCTTTTTTTGTAGGAGAGGGTATCCAATATGTAGGGGGGGCGCGTCCCTTCTTATCTTTTATTCTATTTATCTTGTGTATTGATTGGTTTCTTCATTTCTGCCTTTTTTTTCTTTTTCCATTTTTGAATAGAAGAAAGAATCTTTTTGATTTTTGATCCTCCTAAAAAAAGGAAATTTTTCCATTTCTCGATTCTTTTGTTTTTGAGTTTTCCATCTATTCTATAGATAGAGAAATCGACTCGAGACGACATCTCTTATGTCAATGAGACCAAAGGGATATTAAATGAGTGGGGATATGGATGGAATAGAATGAAAGCGAGCTGCGTTGAGGTTCCCTATGAAATGAAAAATGGAAGACGAGGAAGTTCGGGGGGTTACGAAGGAAAGTCCGAGCTCCTATTGGTCATGGGTTGAGAAGGGGAATTGAACTCCATGCGATCGAATCCCCGCTTGTTCCTCAGTAGCTCAGTGGTAGAGCGATCGGCTGTTAACCGACGGGTCGTAGTGGGGAGATTTTCTTTATTCCGCGTTTGCTTTCAGAGTCGGGAACCCTTCCCTCTGTCTTTGTTTCTATTGCAGGAAGTAACCCATTCGGTTGCGGACGAAACCTCGAAATGGATCACTGATCCAAGAGGAAGCCCTCGAGGGGATCGACCTCAACAGAAAACGGAAGGACAGGAAGTGATTGCGGGCAGTAGTTCCTTGTATCAAATTATGGACTCGAGAACTCTCGTAATATGGAGAAGCCCTTTCCATTGTGTATCAGACAGGACCTCTGGGCGAACGACGGGAATTGAACCCGCGTATGGTGGATTCACAATCCACTGCCTTAACCCACTTGGCTACATCCGCCCCTTGGCTATTCAAACAAAAGGGTGCGAAAGCACATAGACATAGAAATGCAAATGAATAGAGAAATCCAGTAGGATCCGCCCAATCCTAACCCAAGCCACAGGAATTCCCTCTTTCTTTTGTTGAAAACAGAGAGGTATGGATGGAAGAAAAGAAGTCCTTCCTTACCCTTACCTAAAAAGGAGCAATCACC